TACTGTCTGGTCTTGATTCAAGACACTTCCACTGTAGTGTCCGAGTAGATACTGTTACTTTCTCCCGAACCATAATATTATTTGGTTATTGAATTATTTATTTCTCTTGTTTCTCTTAAAATTTCTTCAATCTTTATCTCTAGACACGTCTTTTTTTCGGCGGTCTACAGCCATTATGTGGCATAGGGGTTACATCTCGTACAAAAGTTAAGAGTATACCACTTCTACGAATAGCTCGTAATGCTGCGTCCCTTCCCAGACCGGGACCTTTTATCATGACTTCTGCTCGTTGCATACCCTGATCCATTCCTGTACGAATAGCTACTGCTGCAGCTGTTTGGGCGGCAAAGGGTGTCCCCCTTCTCGTACCTGTGAATCCACAAGTACCGGCCGAGGACCAGGAAATCACCCGACCCCGTACATCTGTAACCGCGACAATGGTATTATTGAAACTTGCTTGAACATGAATAACCCCTTTTGATATTCTACGTGTACTCTTACGTAAACCAATACGTACATTCCTACGCGAACCTGTTCTCGGTATAGCTTTTGCCATATTGTATTATCTTATAAATAGGAGTCAGAAATCGATGGATATATCCATTTCGTGTCAAAATAGATTTTTTTGTACAGGGAGTTCTTTAGCTAGTTTTATTATCCTTGTCTTTGTTTATGTCTCGAGTTGGAACAAATTACTATAATGCGACTACGCCTACGTATTAGTCGACATTTGTCACAAATTTTACGAATGGAAGCTCTTATTTTCATAGTTGTCATCCCTTTGAATCTACTTTTTGATAGAAAGTAAGTTGTTATAAAGTAAGTTTCTTGATATTTTTAATCTCGAATGATCTTGAATAAAAACCACCTAATCTTTTTAATCCTTGTTTCAGAGTCGATAAACTATACGTCCTCTGGTCGAATCATAACGACTTACTTCAATTTTTACTTTATCTCCTGGCAGTATCCGTATAAAACTACGTCGGATCTTTCCTGAAACATAACCTAGAATCACATTTTCATTATCTAACCGAACCCGAAACATGCCATTCGGAAGTGATTCAGTAATTAAACCTTCATGAATCCATTTTTGTTCTTTCATTTCAGGTAAAGCCCCCTTGAAGTATCAGCTAATGGAGACGAAACAAGATTAGACAACCCCCCGCCCTTTCTTTTTTTTTTTAATCGGAAGAGCTTTCGGAGACCATTTGCATAGAAAAAGAAGAGGGTTACCATATATAACACAATATTTCTCCCCCAATTCCTTCTCGTCGAGCCTCCCGGTCTGTCATTATACCTCGAGAAGTAGAAAGAATTACAATACCCATACCACCCAAAATTCTAGGGATTCGTTGAGAGTTCGAGTAGATTCGTAGGCCGGTTCGACTGATCCGTTTTAAATTTAAAAAATTTCGATAAAGTCTTTTCCTATTCCTTCTATGGTGCAGTGTTAAAACCAAAAAATTTTTTTCTTTTTCTCGATGTTTTCTGACGTTTTCGATAAACCCCTCTTGGAAAAGTATTTGAACAATATTTTCAGCAATATTAGTAGATTCTATGCGAACAACTCTTTTTTTATCCATATCAGCATTTCTTATCGAGGTTATTATCTCGGCAATAGTGTCTCTACCCATGGTGGACTAAAATTATTGGTGCCTCAAAATTGGATATAATCAACATGTTTTTCTTTTTTTTTTTTATTATTATTGGTATTGGTTTCTGAATAGGAATTTTTCATCAAGGTATATGCATAACACCCAATCCATGAATTAATCTAGTTCTTAATTGATTTCTTTCAAATACGGAAAAGATACCACTTTTTTTATAATACCTCAGGAGCTAATGAAACTATTTTAGTAAAATTGAATTGTCTCAATTCCCGGGGGAGTGCACCAAAAATTCGAGTCCCTTTTGGGTTTCCTTCTTGATCAATCACAACGGCAGCGTTGTCATCATATCTTATCATCATACCATTGGCACGTTTAAGTTCTTTACGGGTACGAACAATTACAGCTCTGACTACTTCTGATTTTTCTAGGGGCATATTAGGCACTGCTTCTTTGATCACAGCAACAATAATGTCACCAATATGCGCATATCGACGATTGTTAGCTCCTAGGATTCGAATACACATCAATTCTCGAGCCCCGCTATTATCTGCAACATTTAAATAGGTCTGGGGTTGAATCATATCAAATTTTTAGTCTATTCTTCTAATGCAAAAGATAAAGAAAATAAAAGAAATATTTTTTGTTCAAAAAAACTTCACTTTTGTTTCATTCCACAAACTAACACCTGTCAGTTCTAGATTTTTATCCCGAAATAATAAATTGAGTTTGTATAGGCATTTTGGATCCTGCTATTAAGAAAGCTCTTCTAGCTATAGTTTCGGTTACCCCCCCCATTTCGTATAGTATTCTACCGGGTTTCACAACAGCTACCCAATACTCGGGGGATCCTTTCCCCGAACCCATACGTGTTTCAGCGGGTCTTACTGTAA